ATTAACCGCATTTTATATGTTTCGGATCTATTTACTTACTTTTGAGGGGCATTTAAACGTTCATTTTCAAAATTACAGTGGCAAACAAAATACCCCTTTTTATTCAATATCTCTATGGGGAAAAGGGGATTCGAAAAGAATTAACAAAAATTTTCGTTTATTAAGAATGAATAATAGTAAAAGTTCTTCTTTTTTTTCAAAAAAGCCATATCGAAGTGGTAAAAATGTAAGAAACAGGGTAGGACCTTTTCTTACTATTGTTCATTTTGAGAATAAAAAGTCTTATTCCTATCCTTATGAATCCGACAATACTATGTTATTTCCTTTACTTGTATTGGGCATCTTTACTTTGTTCGTTGGATCTCTAGGAATTCCTTTCAATCAAGAATTGGATATATTAACCAAATGGTTAACTCCGTCTATAAACCTTTTACATCAAAAGTGGAATGATTCGATTCATTGGTATGAATTTTGGAAAGATGCAAGTTTTTCAGTGAGTATAGCTTATTTCGGAATATTTATAGCGTCCTTTTTATATAAACCCATTTATTCCTCTTTCCCAAATTTTTTCTTAATAAATTTATTTGTTAAAACAGGTCCTAAGAGAAGTCTTTGGGACAAAATTCTAAATGGTCTATATAATTGGTCATATAATCGTGCTTATATAGATGCTTTTTATACAACATCCTTAACTGGGGCGGTCAGAGGCTTAGCCCAATTAACTCATTTTTTTGATCGACGAGTAATTGATGGAATTACGAATGGGGTTGGTGTTATGAGTTTCTTTGTAGGAGAAGGTATCAAATATGTAGGGGGTGGGCGCATATCTTCTTATCTTTTCTTCTATTTATCTTGTGTATCAATCTTTTTATTAGGTCTTTATTTTCCGGTTTTTTGATAAGTATTTGGAGGAAGAATTTGCAAGTTGATAAAACCCGGTGGGCGAATTTTCCATCTCCAAGGAAAAACACTCTGATCTCCTATTAGAAAAATTCCCAATTCTCCTTTTGGTGCTTCGACTCTTACATAAAGTTCTTGTTTGGACAATTCAAAAGTTGGAGAAGGTTTTTTACTAATAAATCGATATTCAAAATCATTCCATTCAGTATCTTTTATTCTATCAAAGCGTCGGATTTCTAAATTCTCAAAGGGCCCCCCTGGAATTCCTTCCAGAGCCTGTTGGATAATTTTTATGGATTCTGTCATTTCACTGATTCGTACTAAATAACGAGCTAATGAATCCCCTTCTTTTTGCCATTGAACCTCCCAATCAAATTCGTCATAACACTCATAATGATCAACTTTACGAAGGTCCCATTGTATTCCGGAAGCTCGTAGCATTGGTCCTGATAAACCCCAATTTAGTGCTTCTTCTCCTCCAATAATGCCTACGCCCTCAACTCGTTCTAAAAAAATGGGATTCCGTGTAATAAGCTTTTGATATTCAGCAACCCCTCTTAAAAAATAATCGCAAAAATCCAAACATTTCTCTATCCATCCATGAGGTAGATCAGCAGCTATTCCTCCGATACGAAAATAATTATGCATCATTCGCATACCGGTGGCAGCTTCGAATAGGTCATATATCAATTCTCGTTCTCGAAAAATATAGAAGAAGGGGGTCTGTGCCCCAATATCTGCCATAAAAGGGCCAAGCCATAACAAATGGGAAGCTATACGACTCAACTCCAACATAATGGCTCTGATATAGCTAGCCCTTTTAGGTACTTGAATATTGCCTAGTTGTTCGGGTCCATTTACGGTTATTGCTTCTGTGAACATAGTAGCTAAATAATCCCAACGTGTTACATAAGGCAAATATTGTATAATTGTTCGGTTTTCCGCAATTTTCTCCATTCCTCTGTGTAAATAACCCAATATTGGTTCACAGTCAATAACATCTTCACCATCGAGAGTAACGATAAGTCGAAGAACACCATGCATTGATGGGTGGTGAGGGCCCATATTGACTATCATGAGGTCTTTTCTTGTAGTTGGTGCAATCATAAGTTTTTTATCGAGTCATTCTTCCATGAATTGCTGAAAGTAAAAAGAAGTTCATCAAAATGGAAACGAATAAGTTCAAATGATATCACTCTTTAAATTAACGAGTTTTTGTCTCTCGAATATCCAACTGACCAATTAATTCTTTATAACGTACGCTATTTTTTTTTGACAAATAAGCCAGTAGTCGTTGACGTTTTCCCAAAATTTTTCGCAAACCTCTCTGAGATGAATAGTCTTTTTTGTGCAATTCCAAATGTGAAGTAAGTCTCCTTATCTTAGTGGTGAAACTGAATACTTGAAATTCAACAGACCCTCTGTTTTCTTCGTTTTCTTTTTGAGAAATAACCGAAATGAATGAATTTCTTACCATAAAAAAATGCCTCCTCTCCCTTTTTACAGATATGGATTTTACCGATCAGTAATAATAATGTCATTCATTTTCATGTGGTAGATACAATAATCTAATCCAAATTTCTTTCGAAACTCCTAATTTTATCAATTCAAATGAATCAATCCAATTGAAAATTAGATTTAGATAGGGAGAGAAAAGGATTGGCACATTTTCGTATTCACAAAAGCGAAGAATTAAGACCTAAAATGAAGAAGGTTCTGTTGATTCATTTCTAGATCGAATTCATAATTATTCATTTAGTATTGGATATTTAGAATGAAATGTAAGACAGGACGTGTGATGTGTGTATTTATTTGCTTTCATATATCCTATATAGTAGAGGAGATATAGGAAAAATGTACTATCAACGAATTTTCAATCGTGGATACAAATGTATCCTTAACATACTGAAACGACTGCCATTATTGGTATCAAACCAATAACGATTCATACAAGCTAAATCTTCTAATCGATAATTAGGCCAAAGAAAGAACTTCAATTTCATTAATGGATTTGTCTCTCTATCAAGGTGATTACTGGCACCTAGAACTTGGCTGCTATTCTTTTCGTTGCAAAATACAGGATTTCTATCTACATCATTCCTATTCTTTGAATTGAAACAACTTAGAATTCTTAATTTTCTACGACGCCTAAACGATAAAATATTTTCAGGAACAAGCAAATCCAAATGATTTTTGTCTCTATTTCTTGTTATTCTTTCATGTGGTGGAATAGATTCATCAAAATGATTCTTAGCAACATATCTTTGCTCTCGGTATCGTTGATTAGTTTGGTGCTTACTCTTATGAACCAACGAAATACCGATGGTTTGATACATAATAAATTGTCCATCGTTTTTTACAGACAGACGAACGGGTTCGATAATCAATATTCCCCCTTTCATCCATTCTGGAAGAGTGAAATTCTTCTGAATCAGCATTATATCCAAACTCATTTCTCCTTTTTGAATCGAGGCTATAGAAACTTTTTTTGTTTTTGGATCTATTAGTTTAAGCAGGAAACCATATACCCTAATATTATTCATCATTCTTTGATCAAAAGTCTCGCCCCAGCTCAATTGAAAAAGAAAACAACGGTTCAGGAACAAATATAGTTCTGCTTCCATGAGACTTTTGTATTTTTTTTTCTTTTTACCTTTTTTCATGTCCGATCCCGCAGAATCTTCTTCAATATCTTTTTGTTGGTTTGAAAGAACGGATCCAAGATCCCCTTGGCTTGTGGTTTCTTCTTGATTTATTTTATTATTCGATGGTATCAAAAAACTTCCCTTTTGCTTTTCATTAATCTTTTGATTTTCATTACTATTTTCATTTCTATTCAAATTTAAAAGAAGTAATTTGCTTGGTATAAACCAAGGTTTCGTTTTATATGTATTATAAAGTAACAAAAATTCTGGGAAGAACCAAAGTTCCCGATTCAATATGGGACGTTTTGCATGCATCCCCATCCAATCCCAAAATGCTGCTTTTGGGGGGGTTGGTAGATTCATTTCTGGAATCCTAAGATAAAAAATGTTTTTTTTATCAATTAGTTGAGAATTATTAGTAACAATCTTAGTATTTTGATTCCTATTGGCATCGATCGTGATCCAGGCCTCAATATCGACTTTTTTTCTAAGATCAAAATGGAGAATTTTCCAATCCAAATATTTCCTATCGGGAGTTTTTTCCATATCCATATATAGAATATCTAGAATATCGCCCTTTCCTAGAAAATTATTGATAGGGATACTCCCCATCATATCAAAAAAAGTGTCTTTATATGTGTTGTAATTATAAGAAATCTCTTGATTCTTATTTCCTTCAAACGGTGATCTAGAAATAAATGAGTCCTTTTTATTTTCAGAATTAATAGATTTATATGAGAAAAGATCATATTTATAGTATTTTGGAAAATTATCTGATAATGAATAGACTTCCAAAATATTTGGTTTTTTGGAATCAATTAATTGGTCTTTTTCATATGAATTCCATTTGCTGAAATTTTCCCTTTTAACCCTACGACGTTGATACAAGGAAAAATTAATAGATTTATATGAGAATGAGAAAAGATCATATTTATCGTCTTCTAGAAAATTCAGAAAATTATCTGATAATGAATAGACTTCCAAAATATTTGGTTTTTTGGAATCAATTAATTGGTCTTTTTCATATGAATTCCATTTGCTGAAATTTTTCCTTTTAACCATACGACGTTGATAAACTCTATTCCGCCATTGTTGTGGTATTAATCTAGACCATCTGATCTGAGATAAATCGTATTGATAATGTCCTCTTAACCAGTTTTTCCATTGATTCATTTCAGAACTCGGAAGTCTGTTATCCCTTAATTTAGAATGAACTATTCCTTGTGTTTCAAAAGAATCCTTTATTTCAGGCTTAAGAAAAAAAGGGATTTCTTGATATTGAAGAAATGATTTTAATTTATACAAGTTAATAACTTGGGTTTGTGATAATTTGTAAAATACATATGCTTGTGACAAGTACGATAAGTCAGAAAAAATATGTGAATTTTTCTTACTATTACTAATATTATAAAGTGACTTTTTTATAGTCGAAATAAACTCAATTGGATTTTGATTTTTTTTATTAATTATTTCTTGATTTGTTTCATTATTGTAAATGGATTTATTCCTAATTATTTTTGTTAAAATAAGAAATAATTGGATCTTCCTTCTGAGAATATTAATGATAGAGACAAGTATATTTGTGTAGATGCTTTCAATGCAAAATTTTAGAAAAAAGGTTAATTTACAGATTAATCGAGTATTTCTTCTTTTTAATATTTTCCATTTTTCTAATCTTTTAGCATTATAACTTGTTTTGTTAAGACTACTATTTATTTCTATTTCTGGAGTTACTTTTTTTTTCTCTTTTGTAATTCTTTCTATTTGATTTCTAATTGTATTTGTTCTATCAGTCAGGTCCTTCATTTTTTTTTCGGTCAATGAAGAATTTGTCCAACCTGGAGATGCGATTTGACTAGATGATTCATGAATCATCTGATTGCTGATTATGGGATCTCTTTCTTTTTTAGTTTCACTCGATTCATATACTTCTACTTTTCTTGATCGAAATAAGAGAATTGGATTGATTTTTAAGAGTTCTTCTCTTATTTTTTTAAAAAAAATGAAACTTTTTAGAACCCATTTTTTTGTTTCTTTTGAAACTTTTCGAGGTAATCTTATTTTTCCTTTCAAAATTTTTAGAAGTCGAAAAGATTTCTTTTGAAATTTTCCAATTTTTTTTTCGAGTTCCTTAAAAATGGGTTTAAAAAAGGAGGGTCGTTTTCGGGGAGAACCAAAAGGAAGTTCGGTTTCCAGTCCCCAAATTGTTAAAAAACAAAAATCATTTTTTTCTTCTTTCTTTTTCATTATTAGATCTTTATGAGAGAATCGGAGTTTAGATCTATGCCAAGGTTTCAGACGGAAAGGAAATAATATTTTTATCTGAATACCATCTGTCAACCAATCTTTCGGAAATTCTGTTTCGGACAATGGAACACCATTATAGGTACATTTAATATGCGTCTCCCTATTCCATTCCTGTAAATCCTCATACCATTCAGGAAGTTGCAATAGTAGCATACGTCCAATATTTTTCGCTATTATCAATGAAGGTAATAGAATATATTTTCTAAAAATAGACTGAATTATTAACGTGCAACCTCTTATTTCTTGCCCATATGGAGTGGTCTCCCAGGCCTCTGCTATCCCCATTCTCTCGCTCTCCTTCTCTTCTTTTTTGTCCTTCTCTGTTTTTTCTTCTCTTTTTGTTTGCTCTTCTGTATACTCGACAATTTGGAATGCTGGCCCTTTCCCTACCCAATTTCTAAAAATTCGTTTAATTGGCCCAGAGATATCAAAAGAAAAAAGAGAAAAAAGAAGGGATTTTTTTTCTCTGCCCCAAAAAAGAGGGGAACGCGCATGTGCTTGAAACAGTTTCCAAATAACCATTTTACGCCTTTGAGCACGTATAGAACCGGCGATTATGCCTCGCCGAAAATCGGATTGGTGTGCATAGTCTATCAAAGTTACTTGGCCTGTTTCATCACTATCCTCAGTCTCCCCCTCGGGATCCCCCTCGGGACCAGTCAAAATTACTACCAATTTGGCGTTTCTTGAGCGAATTCCAGGATCTAATTGTCCGTTTTCTTGATCTTCTCCTGATTGATCTTCTCCTGATTGATCTTCTCCTGATTGATCTTCTCCTGGTTCGTGTTCCAACTCGCTGGTTAATTTGTATAACCATCGAGGCACTTTTTTACTGATTTCTTTTCTTCCTTCTTCTTCTTCTTCTTCTTCGTCTGAAAATACAGAAAGACCCCTCGAATTCAAATTCGATCCTGATTCTTTACCAAATTCATTGATGAAAGAAAAGAAATCAACAATTTCGGTTGATAATGGTTCTTTATCAAATTGATCTATTTTCTGTTCCGTTTTATGGTAATCAGTATCAGGAAGAACGATACCATGAATTCGATTTATCCCAACTTTCTCTATGAAATTGTCTATCGAAGTTTTTTGTATTTTTATGATTGAAGGTGAAAGGCTTTTTGTTATTGTTCTCCGATATGGTCCGTTCAAGAAAGGATCATACATTGGGGGTAAGTATTCGTTTGTAGTATTGTCATTACACAACCTAGTCCTTGTTTCGAGTATATTCAAAAAAAGAGATTCTTTGTCTAGAGCTTGAATTCGATTTACAAATTCGTTGTTTAAATTATTACTTTTTTGTTTGTTGGTATAAACCCAATGATTGTAGAGTTCATTAGATGAGAATTCTTCTAGTGTAGGCAGAGATATCCAACTTTTTATCATTTCCCAAAAAGTTGACAAACTGGGTGGATATGTAAAAGATATTCTTTCCTTTCCAGCACTTTGGCATGTGTCAAAAAAATATTGTGACATTTCATTTCTGACAGCGTTTTCAAATTGATTATTTTTTATGTATCGAAATGGTCGATTCCAACGGTTAGAATCAAAAAGAAGAGTCACAAGAGGTTTTCCAAACCAAAAACTAAAAAGGTCTTTATTTTCCATAAGTATTTGGAATTTGGAATTGTCGTGATTTTCATTGATA